AGTGCCATGCTTTGGTTAAGCTACAGTGACGTTTGTTGATTGTTTGTTTGTTGATTGTTTGTTTGTTGATTGTTTGTTTGTTGATTGTTTGTTTGTTGATTGTTTGTTTGTTGATTGTTTGTTTGTTGATTGTTTGTTTGTTGATTGTTTGTTTGTTGATTGTTTGTTTGTTGATTGTTTGTTTGTTGATTGTTTGTTTGTTGATTGTTTGTTTGTTGATTGTTTGTTTTGTAGGGAGGTTTCTTTTATAATATTGTAGGATAATATTTGGATTAAGATATGGGTTTGTATATAATATTTTAATGTAATTCTAGCAGTGATGACATATAAAACAATACATTAAATATCGTACGTTTAAATGAAAGTATGATATCTATTTAGGTAAAAGTTACTGGTGTTGTTAGTGATATTAAAGGAAGTGTAGAGGAAGTGAAAGTGGTAAATAGTGAAAAATCATGTCCCGTAAGCATTCATTAACTAATGGCATTTAAGGTACTTGCGCGGAGCCCATGAACCGAATGTAAATCAAAGTGCATCAGTGTGGATATGATTCCCCTAATCCATGCAAACCATGACATTTAGCAGCACCTGAGGGCCACGGAGTAGTGCGTAACGCATGTGATGCTCAAGTCTTAGATTGTGTTTACCCGTTGCACTGGAAGGGTTATTTGAAGACGCCCCAAAAAAAAAGGAAGAAAGGCGAAAGGATTGTGAGATGTCGCGATCACGGACTAAAATGGTGAGCTATTTTCAAAGATGTATTCGTAAAGAGCAAGTTCTGAGTATTAACCAATTTATGGCCCTGACATAGGAACCAGAGGCGCAAAAGAGCAAGTTATGCTAGGGTTTAGGGGGAAAGAATGGGCCTGAAGCTGGTAACGTAGGACATTACTTACACCGGGTTGCTGATTTCACGTGAGGAGTACGATTAATAAATAACCTGGTACGTCGTCTGTGGGTACCGCGAGAGGTTTTAAGGCGAGATGGGGTTAAAGTACTAAAACGTATGTGCTCGGAGCACTGTCGTGTGGTTCTAGGGGGTTTATGTAAAAACCAAGCATTTTGATGGGTTTAGTACGTTATATGTGAATATTCCTAGGATCATTATCTGTATTGTCCTCTGGAATCTGAGGGGGGAAATGGGTGTATAGTCCGTATATAATTTAATGGATTTGGGCCATGGATGATATGTAGTAGGGGTAGATAAATGTATGTAATATAATACATAGCGACCGCAAAAAATGCGACCGAAAATTGTGTTCGGCGCGGGGGGGGGGGGGGGGGGGGGGTTGAAATTGACAGGGGGAAAGGAAATTGGTGTATGGAAGGAAGGTTGATATTTTTTCAGAAATTTATAGGGAAAAGTTCCTATAGTTGAGGTTTTATACAACGGTGGTTTTTCAAGCCACAGACCTTGGAGAAAAGCCAAGTGGGAATGGTTATGACTTATTTTGTTTTTTTATTGGGATTATGTTTTGTGTTGGGTGCTTTGGCTGTTGCATCTAATCCTTCTCCTTATTATGGGGTAGTTGGTTTAGTGTTGGCTTCTGTTGTGGGATGTGGGTGGTTGTTAAGTTTAGGTGTTTCTTTTGTGGCATTGGTGTTATTTATAGTGTATTTGGGGGGAATGTTAGTGGTTTTTGTTTATTCTGTATCCTTAGCGGCAGATCTTTTCCCTCAGGCTTGGGGAGATTGGCGTGTTGTTGGGTACGGGATGGGTTTTGTTTTGGTGGTGGTAGTTGGTTTGGTTGTTGGAGGGTTTGTTGAATGTTGGAAGTTTGGGGTGGTTACTATTGATAGTGGGGGAATGTTTTTAATGCGGTTGGATTTTAGTGGGGTGGCTGTGTTTTATTCACATGGGGTTGGGATGTTTTTAGTGGCTGGGTGGGGGTTGTTGTTGACTTTATTTGTTGTGTTAGAGTTAGTACGTGGTTTATCGCGTGGGGCTATTCGGGCAGTTTAGGGGAAGTGACCAGAGAATAGTTTAGTATAAAATACCAGCTTTGGGAGTTGGAGATAGAGGTTTAAGTCCTCTTTTTCTGATTTTGTATAAAAACTCTAAGAAGAAGGTAATCTTCAGTCTTTGGTTTACAAGACCAATGTTTTTTATAAACTATTAGAGTGTTTAGTAGTTGAGTATTTTGTTTTCTAAGGCCCCTGTGAGGGGGAATAGAATCAAGAGGATGGTGAAGTAGGTAATGGAAGCTAGTTGGCCAATAATGATAAATGGATGTTCAACGGGTTGGCTGCCTACTCATGTTAGGATAAATAGGTTAGAGACGAGTATTCAAAATAGGAGTTGGGATAGGGGGCGGAATGTTATTGTGCGTTGTTTGGATTTGTGGAGGAGGGGGGTTAGGAATAGGACTAGGACAGAGGCTGCTAGAGCTAAGACGCCTCCTAGTTTGTTAGGAATTGATCGTAGGATGGCGTATGCGAATAGGAAATATCATTCTGGTTTAATATGTGGTGGTGTAACTAGAGGGTTTGCTGGTGTGAAATTTTCTGGGTCGCCTAGAAGGTTGGGTGAGAATAGGGCAAGGGTAAGTAAGGGTAGGAATATAATGATGAATCCTAAGATGTCTTTTAGTGAGAAATAGGGGTGGAATGGGATTTTGTCACAGTTTGATACGATGCCTAGGGGGTTATTTGAGCCTGTTTCATGTAAGAAGGTGAGGTGAATAATGGTGAGGCCTGCGATGATGAATGGTAGTAAGAAATGGAGGGCGAAGAATCGAGTTAGTGTGGGGTTGTCTACTGAAAATCCTCCTCAGGCTCATTCTACTAAAGTTTGGCCAATATATGGAATTGCTGAGAATAGGTTAGTGATGACTGTAGCTCCTCAGAAGGATATTTGTCCTCATGGTAGGACATAGCCTACGAAGGCAGTTGCTATTAAGGTCAGGAGTAAGATGACACCTGTGTTTCATGTTTCTTTGTAGAGATATGAGCCATAGTAGAATCCTCGTCCGATGTGAAAGTAGATACAAATGAAGAAGAATGAGGCTCCATTTGCATGTAAATTTCGGATTAGTCAACCGTACTGTACGTTTCGACATGTGTGGGCGACTGATGAAAAAGCTAGGGTTGTGTCTGCGGTGTAATGTATGGCGAGTAAAAGTCCGGTTAGGATTTGGGTTATTAGGCAGATTCCTAATAAGGAACCAAAGTTTCATCAGGCAGAGATGTTTGATGGGGTGGGGAGGTCGATTAGGGAGTTGTTGAGTATTTTTAATAGGGGGTGAGATTTTCGGAGGTTTGGGGCCATTGGAAGTTCTATGAGATAGTAGGATGATGAGGATAGACATGGCGAAAGTTCCTAAATAGGTCTTGATTAATCCGGTGTGAAGGATAGTTGAGCTTTTGGTTATTATAAGTTGTAGGTCAGCAAGTCCTTCGGGGCCAATTTTTTTGTATCAAGATAGATCGATTAGGTGAGAGGCAATTTTTTGTCCGTTGTTTAAAAGATTTGTGGAGCTGAGGCGATGGAGTAATGGGTTGAAGTATCCTAATGTTGAGGAGAAGTTTGTTAGGGCGTTTTGCTTTGGTTGAGTTAAGGTGTGTGTTATGTTTGATAGTTCTAAGGCTAAGATCATGCCTAGGATTGTGACAAGGATGGCTGCGGTTTTTGTGATTGTTGGTATGGTTATTGGTGGGGTTTTTGTAGGGGGAATGAAGGATGTGATGAGCAGGCCGGCTATAATGCTACCTAGGGCTAGACGGGTGATTGGGTTAATAATTATTGGGTTGTTTTCGTTTATTGGGGTGATTGAAGGTATTCGAGTGAAGCCTGTTTGGACTAGTAGTGTTATGCGTAGGGTATAGGTTGCAGTGAATGATGTGGCTAATAGGGTTAGTAATAGTGCTCAGGTGTTTAGGTGGGAGGTGTTTATGCTCTCAATGATTAGGTCTTTTGAGTAAAATCCTGCTAGGAATGGAGTTCCTATTAGGGCTAGGTTTCCGATGGTCAAGCAGGATGTAGTTGTAGGAAGTATTTTTTGTAGTCCGCCTATTTTTCGGATATCTTGTTCTCCGTTCAGGTTATGAATGATTGATCCTGAGCAGAGGAATAATATGGCTTTGAAGAAGGCATGCGTTGAAATGTGAAGGAAGGCTAATTGGGGAAGGTTCAGTCCAATAGTTACTATTATTAGGCCTAGTTGGCTGGATGTAGAGAAGGCGATAATTTTTTTAATGTCGTTTTGTGTAATTGCACATGTAGCTGCAAATAGTGTGGATAAGGCTCCTAAACATAGGCATAATGTAAGGGCAGTGTTGTTGTTAATGAATATTGGGTGAGTACGAATAAGTAGGAAAATTCCGGCAACTACTATTGTACTTGAGTGTAATAGAGCTGAGACTGGGGTTGGTCCTTCTATAGCAGCTGGGAGTCAAGGGTGAAGGCCAAATTGGGCGGATTTTCCTGTGGCAGCTAAAATGAGACCTAATAGAGGGAGGGTTGGGGTTTGGGTTGGGTTGAAAGCTTGTTGTATTTCTCATGTGTTTGTGGTTGAGGCTAATCATGCTATACTTAAGATAAGACCAATATCTCCGATTCGGTTATAAAGGACAGCTTGAAGGGCAGCTGTGTTGGCTTCTGCTCGACCTTGTCATCAGCCAATTAGTAGGAATGATATAATTCCAACTCCTTCTCAGCCAATGAACAGTAGGAATAGGTTGTTAGCAATGGTTAAGGTTAGTATTGCAATTAGAAATAATAGTAGGTAGTAGAAGAATTTTGTAATGTAGGGTTCTGAGGCTATGTATCAGGTTGCAAATTGGAGGATAGATCATGTTACGAACAATGCGATGGGGAAGAATATTATAGAGTATTGGTCTATTTTTAGGCTAATTGGAATTTTGAAGTTTATAATGAATTTTCATTCTCAGTTGGAGGTGATGCTTTCTATTCCTGAGTATATGAATAAAATTATTGGTATTAGGCTGGTTAGGAAGGCGATCTTGACAGTACGGGTAATGGTTGTGGGGGAGTTTTGGAAGGTGTTTGATATAAAGGGGAGTAGAATTGGTATGAGGATGGTTGTTAGTGTTAGTATTATGGATGTATTTAGTAGTAATGTGATTTCCATTACTTTTACTTGGATTTGCACCAAGATGGGTGGTTCCTAAGACCAATGGATTACTGTTATCCTTTAAAAGTAAGGGGACTGAGGTTTTAGGCTCAGATGTAAGAGTTAGCAGTTCTTATTGGTTGAACCTCCCCTCGGCAGGTAAGAAGGGTTTAACTTCTATTTTTAGAATCACAGTCTAATGTTTGGGTTAAACTATACTTGCATAAGGGGATTCCTGAAATTAGTTCTGGTTTTAGGATTAGGAGGAGTAGTGGGATGATGTGTAGGGTTATTAGGAGATGTTCTCGTGTGTTGGAGTTTTGGATTGATGTAATGTGGCTGGGTAGGATGCCTCGTTGGGTTATTAATAGTATAAATAGAGTGTATGAGGCGGTTAAGAATGTGGCGATACCGGTGAGAATAATTGTAAATGCAGATCAGTTGAATAATGAAATTATAATAGTTAGTTCTGCTATTAGGTTAGTGGTTGGAGGTAATGCTATGTTGGTTAGGTTTGCTAATAATCATCATGTGGCTATAAGAGGAAGTAGAGGTTGGAGTCCTCGTGTTAGGATAAGGATTCGGCTGTGTGTGCGTTCGTAGTTTGTGTTGGCTAAGCAGAATAGTATTGAGGAAGTAAGTCCATGGGAGATTATGAGGATTATTGCGCCTGAGAATGATCAGTGGGTTTGAATTATGCATGCGGCGATGACTAGACCTATGTGACTTACGGAAGAGTAAGCAATAAGGGATTTTAGGTCTGTTTGGCGTAGGCAGATTGAGCTGGTTATTAGTGCGCCTCAGAGTGCTAATGTGAGGAATGGGTAGTGTAGATTATTTGATAAGGAGGTTATAAATATGGTGAGTCGTATAATTCCGTAGCCCCCTAATTTTAGGAGAAGTGCAGCAAGTAGTATGGATCCAGCAATTGGTGCTTCAACATGGGCTTTTGGAAGTCATAGGTGTAATCCGTATAGTGGGGCTTTTACTATGAATGCTATTAGTAGAGCGAGACTTGATAAAGCACCGGTTCAGGAGGTGGTAAGAGTAGGGTGGTCTAGGTTTAGAATTATTAGGTGTAGGGTACCTGTTTGAGCATGTAAGTAAAGGATGGTGACTAGTAAAGGTAATGAGCTGATTAGGGTGTAGAATAGTAGGTAGATGCCAGCGCTTAGGCGTTCTGGTTGGTTTCCTCATCGTGTAATTAGGATTAAGGTGGGGATTAGGGTTGCTTCAAATGAAATGTAGAATAATATTAGTTCTGTGGTTGAGAAAGCTAGAATAATGAATGGTTGAATTATAATGAGGGTTGTAATAAGTATTCGTTTTCGGGTGAGGGGTTCATTTTGTAGGTGGTTTTGGCTTGCTATAATTATGAGTGGTAGTAGTCAACAAGAAAGAACTAGTAGGGGAGATGAAATTTGGTCGATACCGGTTCATTGGGTTAGGTTCTTATATGGATAATATGTTGGAGTAAGTCATTGTAGGCTTAGAGTGGCAATTAAAAGGCTGTGTGAGGTAGTGTTGGTTCATAAAGATTTAGGGGGAGAGAGGATGGTTGTTGGTAATAGTATGATGGTTGGTATAATAATTTTTAACATTGTAGGAGGTTTAGGTTATGTAAGTGATCTGAGCCATGAGTCCGTGTAGAGGCTACAAGTATTGCTAGGCCAGTGCCAGCTTCACAGGCTGAGAATGCTAATATGAGTACAGGTATTAGGGTGAATGATGTTGCTTGGTTTTCTACAGGTCAGAGTGCTAGGGCAACGTATATTGATAGTATTATGCTTTCTAAACATAATAGGGCGGAGATTAGGTGGGTTCGGTGGAAGGCTAATCCTAAGCTACTTAAGGTGAAGGCTGAGTAAAAGCTTAAATGTGTAATGGACATAAAGAAAGTCATAGGGTTGAGCTATGATTTGATGAGCCGAAATCAACTGTCTTGGGTTAGACTAACTTTCTTTGTTTATTCTGCTCATTCTAAGGCCCCTTGTATTCATTCGTAGATTAGTCCTAGTGTAAGCAGGATAAGGATGGTGGAGGTTCAGGTTAGGGTTGTAGTTGGGGATGGGAGTTGGATTGCTCATGGGAGTGGAAGGAGAAGTGCGATTTCTAGGTCGAATAATAAGAATAGGATGGCTACTGAGGAAAAAGCGGATTGAGAATGGAAGTCGGGCTGATCCTAGAGGGTCGAATCCACATTCATATGGGGATAGTTTTTCGGAGTCTGGATTTATTTGGGCGAGTCAGAAATTTAGTGTGGTGAGGATAATGCTTAGGGTGAGGGATAGAGTTAATATGAATGTAATTATGTTTATTGCTCATCTCTGGGGTTACACCAGATTCTAGAGATTGGAAGTCAATTGTAATTAGTATACTAGAAGAGCAAGATCCTCATCAGTAAATGGTTATATAGAGGAATAATCAGATAACGTCTACGAAGTGTCAGTATCAGGCTGCTGCTTCGAAACCGAAATGGTGGTTTGGTGTAAAGTGGAATTTAATTAGACGTAAGAGGCAGACTGATAGAAAGGAGGATCCAATGATTACATGTATGCCATGAAATCCTGTGGCTACGAAGAATGTTGAGCCGTATACACCGTCGGCAATTGAGAATGGGGCTTCGTAGTATTCTATTGCTTGTAGTGCTGTGAAGTAAAATCCTAATAGAATAGTTAGGGTTAGTGCATGGATTGCTTGTTTTCGATTACCTTCTGTGATGCTGTGGTGAGCTCATGTTACGGTAACGCCTGAGGCTAGGAGGATGGCTGTGTTTAGTAGGGGAACTTCTAGTGGGTTAAGGGGTTTAATTCCTGCAGGAGGTCACTGTCCACCAAGTTCTGGGGTTGGGACTAGGCTTGAGTGGAAGAATGCTCAGAAGAAGCCTAGGAAAAAGAATGCTTCGGATGTGATGAATAGGATTATTCCATATCGTAGGCCTTTTTGGACGGTGGGGGTGTGGTGACCTTGGAATGTGCCTTCTCGTACAATGTCTCGTCATCATTGTAGTATAACTAGAATTATAGAAATTAAGCCTAGTATTAATAGTTGTGAGGAGTTATAATGGAATCATATGATTAACCCTGAGGTAGTAAGTAAGGCGGCCGCCGCCCCAAAAATGGGTCAGGGGCTGGGGTCGACTATATGGTAGGAGTGTGCTTGGTGTGCCATTAGATGTTTTCTTGTAAGTAGAGGCTTAGTAGAAGTACAAAGACGTAGGCTTGGATTATTGCGACGGCTACTTCTAGTAGGGTTAGAAGGAGTAGGATAGATGCGGTTAGGATTGATACAGCTGGGATAAGTGGTAGAAGTGCGGTGGTAGCTGTGGAGATGAGTTGGATTAGTAAGTGTCCTGCTGTGAGATTTGCTGTAAGGCGAACGCCTAAGGCTAAGGGACGGATGAGAAGGCTAGTGGTTTCGATTAAAATTAGGGCTGGGATTAGGGGGGTGGGAGTGCCTTCTGGCAGGAGATGGCCTAGAGAGGCTGAGGGTTGGTTTCGTAGTCCTGTAAGGAGGGTGGCAAGTCATAGAGGGAAGGCAAGGGCTATGTTTATTGATAATTGTGTAGTAGGGGTAAAGGTGTATGGTAGGAGGCCTAGTAGATTAATTAGTAGTAGAAATACTATTAAGGATGTTAGAATTAGAGCTCATTTATGTCCTTTTTTATTTAGGGGGATTATTAATTGTTTTGTAATTAAGTTTGAGAATCATAGTTGTAGTGTAATGAAGCGGTTTGTGATTCATCGGTTGTCTGGGGTAATAAGTAATAGAGAGGGAAATAGTATTGAGATGAGGATTAATGGAATTCCTAGTAGGCATGGGCTTGTAAATTGGTCGAAGAAGCTTAGGTTCATGGTCAGGTTCAGGAAGTAGTTTTAGTGGTGGTGGTGGTTTTGTTGGTTGGGGTGTTAGTGGAAGTTAGTGATAAAAGTTTGGGTTGAATGAGTAGGGAGAAAGTTAGTCATGATATTAGTATGATGAAAAACCATGGGTTGGGGTTGAGTTGAGGCATACCATTAAGGAGGAGTTTGTAGTCCTCTGTCTCTAGCTTAAAAGGCTAGTGCTGATGCATAGCTTCTTAATGATTAGGATGATAGTAGTGAGGATCAATTCTCGAAGTGGGTGAGAGGTGTTGATTCTACTACGATTGGTATATAGCTGTGATTAGCTCCACAGATTTCTGAGCATTGACCATAGAAGATTCCTGGTCGGGTTGTAATGAATGATGTTTGGTTTAATCGTCCAGGGATTGCATCAGTTTTTACTCCGAGGGTGGGGACTGCTCAGGAGTGGAGTACGTCACTAGCAGTAACGATAATGCGAATTGGTGATTCTATTGGAATGACTACACGATGGTCTACTTCTAGAAGTCGAAAGTGGCCTAGTGGAAGTTCTGTTGTAGGGATTATATAGGAGTCAAATGATAGGTCTTTAAAGTCTGTGTATTCATAAGTTCAGTATCATTGATGTCCAATAGCTTTTAGGGTTAGGTCGGGCTCGTCGATTTCATCTATTATATATAGGATTTGTAGGGATGGTAGGGCAAGTAGAATAAGTACGATGGCTGGTAGGATTGTTCAGATCAGTTCTACTTCTTGTGCATCAACGGTGTTTGAGGAGAGTTTTTCTATGAGTATAAGTGCTAGTAGGTAGAGTACGAGGCTGCAGATTGCTAATGCGACTATTAAGGCATGGTCGTGGAATTCAACAAGTTCTTCTATGATAGGTGATGAGGCGTCTTGAAAGCCAAATTGTGAGTGGTTGGCCATATGAGATGTACAGGATTTTCACCTGTGATTTAGACTTGACAAGGCTATGTAATTAATTTACTAACGTCTCATAAGAAAGAAGCATAAGTGGTTTGATGCGGTTGGCTTGAAACCAGCATATGAGGGTTCGATTCCTTCCTTTCTTGGACTTGGACGAAGGCTGGTTCTTCGAAAGTATGGTATGGGGGTGGGCAACCGTAGATTCATTCAATGTTAGTAGTGGTTAGTTCTGGTTGGAGGACTTTACGTTTTGATGAGAATGCTTCTCAGATGATGAATATTAGTATGATTACAGCAGTTATTGAGATTAATGAACCGATGGAGGATATAGTGTTTCATAGGGTGTATGCGTCTGGGTAGTCGGAGTATCGGCGTGGTATACCGGCTAAGCCTAGGAAATGTTGTGGGAAAAAGGTTAGGTTGACGCCTGTAAATATTACTCCGAAGTGTGCTTTAGTTCATGTGGGGTGTAGTGTGTATCCTGTGAATAGAGGGAATCAGTGGGTGAATCCTGCTAAAATAGCGAATACGGCTCCTATTGATAGGACGTAGTGGAAGTGAGCAACTACATAATATGTGTCATGTAGAGCGATGTCTAGTGAAGAGTTTGCTAGTACGATTCCTGTTAGTCCACCAATAGTAAAGAGGAAGATAAAGCCTAAGGCTCACAGTATTGGGGGGTTTCATTTGATAGTTCCACCGTGTAGGGTGGCTAGTCAGCTAAATACTTTAATTCCGGTTGGGATGGCAATGATTATGGTGGCGGATGTAAAGTATGCTCGGGTGTCTACGTCTATTCCTACTGTGAATATGTGGTGTGCTCAAACGATGAATCCTAGGAATCCAATAGATAGTATAGCTCAAACTATTCCTATATATCCAAATGGTTCTTTTTTACCTGCATAGTAGGTTACAACGTGAGAGATAATTCCAAATCCTGGTAAAATTAGGATGTAGACTTCTGGGTGACCAAAGAATCAGAAAAGGTGTTGGTATAAAACTGGGTCTCCTCCTCCAGCTGGGTCGAAGAATGTAGTGTTTAGGTTTCGGTCTGTTAATAATATAGTGATGCCGGCAGCAAGTACAGGAAGGGAAAGTAGAAGAAGTACAGCGGTGATGAGTACAGATCATACGAATAAAGGGGTTTGGTATTGAGAGAGAGCTGGGGGTTTTATGTTGATGGCAGTTGTGATAAAGTTGATGGCGCCTAGGATAGAGGAGACACCTGCTAGGTGAAGGGAAAAGATGGCTAGGTCTACTGAAGCGCCAGCATGAGCTAGGTTTCCGGCAAGAGGGGGATATACTGTTCATCCTGTTCCAGCTCCTGCTTCTACTGTAGATGATGCTAGTAATAGTAAGAATGATGGGGGAAGTAATCAGAAGCTTATGTTATTTATGCGAGGAAATGCTATGTCTGGGGCACCAATTATGAGTGGGACTAGTCAGTTTCCAAAGCCGCCAATTATAATTGGCATGACTATAAAGAAGATTATAACGAAAGCATGGGCAGTGACGATTACGTTATAAATTTGGTCGTCCCCTAGAAGAGTTCCTGGTTGGCCTAGCTCTGCACGAATGAGTAGGCTAAGGGCGGTTCCGACTATACCAGCTCATGCACCAAAGATTAAGTATAGGGTACCAATGTCTTTATGGTTGGTTGAGAATAATCATCGGTTAATGAAAGTCACAGGTAAGATGGCTGAGTGTTTAAGCGTTAGGCTGTAGTCCTTTTTACAGAGGTTTGATTCCTCTTCTTATCGGTCCCGTAGTGAAGTTCATGTTGAGTTGCAAACTCATCGATGTGCGTTAAGGGCGTACCGGGGCCTAGTAGGCGGAAGCTCGCTGGTTTGAGCGTCTAGCTGTTAATTAGAATTTTATGGGATCAAGGCCCATCTGCCTAGATTAAGGTCCTAGCTTAATTAAAGTGTCTGAGTTGCATTCAGGGGATGCAGGATAGTGTCCTGCGGATCTTAGCAGAAACTAAGAGAGTTCAACTCTTGTTTAAGGCTTTGAAGGCCTTCGGTTTTAGTTATCCTAAGTTTCTAAAAAATGGTAGTGAGGATTATTGGGGAAAGTGGTAAAAGGAGGATTGATAATGAGGCTATGGTAGCTAGTTGGATATTTGTTGATTTATTAATGTGTCATTGTTTTATATGGTTTGTAGAGTTTGGTGGGAGTGTGATTGTTGAATAGTATGTGAGACGGAGGTAGAAGAATAATCCTAGTAGTGACAGTATAGCTATGATTGTGGCTGCTATAGTTATTTTTTGTTTAGTTAGTTCTTGGATAATGAGTCATTTTGGAAGAAATCCTGTAAGAGGTGGTAGACCTGCTAGGGAGAGTAGAGCTAGTATAAGGGTTGCGTTTAATGTGGGTGTTTTTGTTCAGGAGATTATTATTGTTGATAGTTTTAAAGTTTTAATTATGTTTAGGCTTAAGAATACAGTAGTTGTTATTAATGAATATAAGTAAAAGGTCAATAGGGTAAGTTTGGGGTTGTAAGTGATAATGATAACTATTCAGCCTAAGTGTGAAATAGAAGAGAAAGCTAAGATTTTTCGGATCTGTGTTTGGTTTAGGCCTATTCATCCTCCAAGGCTTGTTGAGGCGATGGCTATAATAGTTAATAATGTTGGGTCAAGAGAGTGTGAAGTTAAAAATAAGATAGTAATGGGTGGAAGTTTTATTATTGTTGATAGTAATAGAGCTGTTGTTAAAGTTGAGCCTTGGAGGACTTCAGGAAATCAGAAGTGGAATGGGACGAGTCCAAGTTTTATTGCAATTGCTGATGTTAGTAGTAGGCATGATGTTTGGTGAGTTAGTTGAGTAATATCTCATTGTCCTGTATGTCATGCATTGATTATGCTTGAAAATAGGAGTAAGGTGGAGGCGGTTGCTTGTACTAGGAAATATTTGATTGCTGCTTCGACGGCTCGAGGGTGGTGAGATTTTGAAATTAATGGAATGATAGCAAGAGTATTAATTTCTAGGCCAGTTCAGGCTATTATTCAATGATTACTTGAGATTGTAATGGTTGTTCCTAGAAGTAGGCTTAAATAAAAGATTAGTTTTGCGTGTGGGTTTATTAGCGAGGGAGGGGGTTAAACCATCATTTTCGGGGTATGGGCCCGATAGCTTGATTAGCTGACCTTGCTAGGAAATAATATAAAGGGAGTATGAAGAGTTTTGATCTCTTTTGTGTAGGTTCGATTCCTACTTTTCTAAGCTTTCTTAGGAAATGAGAGGACTGGTGTACCTCTATGTTCACTTTATCATAGTGACCCTTTAACGTTCAGGCACATTTCCTCAAGTAAGGAGGGAGGCCTGCGTAGCAGATTGGTATGCTAGTGTGTCAAAGACATAATGCTAGTGTTAGTGGTAGAAAATTCTTCCATAAGAGGTGTATGAGTTGATCATATCGAAAGCGTGGGTATGAGGCACGAATTCATAGGAAACCAGAGGAGAGGAGTAAGATTTTGGTAGCTAGGATAATTGGGAATAATTCATGAGAGAGATTCATGAAACTTGGGTTAAGAAATAAGATGGCAGTTAGTGTGTTTATTAATATGATATTGGCGTATTCGGCTAAGAAGAATAGGGCGAATGGACCGGCGGCGTATTCTACGTTGAAACCTGATACTAATTCTGACTCCCCTTCTGTAAGATCAAATGGAGCACGGTTTGTTTCGGCAAGCGTTGAGATATATCATATTATTGCAAGAGGTCATGATGAAAAGATTATATATAAGGGTTCTTGGGTAATGGCGAGGGTATTTAAAGTATAGTTTCCACTTAATACGATCACTGATAGGAGGATGATGGCTAATGTCACTTCATAGGAGATAGTTTGTGCTACTGCACGTAGGGCTCCAATTAAAGCATATTTTGAGTTGGAGGCTCAGCCTGATCATAGGATAGAATATACTGCTAGGCTGGACATAGCTAATAAGAATAGGAGACCCAGATTTAGATCGGTAAGGGAGAAGGGAAGAGGGAGGGGAATTCAGATGGTAAGTGCTAGAAGGAGTGCAAGTATTGGTGTCATAATAAAGAGGAATGGGGATGAGGTGGATGGTCGGATGGGTTCTTTGATAAATAGTTTAATCCCATCAGCTACAGGTTGTAGAAGTCCAAATGGTCCTACAATGTTTGGACCTTTTCGAGCTTGTATATAGCTTAAGACTTTACGTTCAATTAGTGTTAAGAAGGCTACTGCAATTAAAATGGGGATTGCATAGGATAAGGATATGGTAAGAAAGGTTAAGGTAGAGGATAGTATCATGGATTATGTTTAGGCTAGGGAGAGGATTTGAACCTCTGAGTAAAGGGCTTAAGCCTTTTGCATTTACCTGGCTCTGCCACGCTAGCGGTCCCTTTTCTAGGGATTTAAAGGGTTGGTGGTAGGAATCTTTTAGTAATTTAGTTGAGTTCATTACTTAAAGAGAAGGCGTGCTGGGAGTATTGGCCTTACTTTCCCGGTCCTTTCGTACTAGGGAGAGTTTATCATAGATAGAAACCGACCTGGATTGCTCCGGTCTGAACTCAGATCACGTAGGACTATTAATCGTTGAACAAACGAACCCTTAATAGCGGCTGCACCATTAGGATGTCCTGATCCAACATCGAGGTCGTAAACCTCCTCGTCGATGTGGGCTCTTAGAGGAGATTGCGCTGTTATCCCTGGGGTAGCTTGGTCCATTTATCAATTATATTGGGTCTGGTTACTGTTAGTACGTTGAGATGTTGCTCTTGGTTAAGAGGTATGGTCTTGTTTTTGGAGGATTGTCTTTTCTCCAAGGTCGCCCCAACCAAAAAATGTGAGCCAGCATTTTTAGTTAGTGGGCCTATTAGGTTTATAGTTTGTGAGCAGTGGCTACTGATTTTTAAGTTCCACAGGGTCTTCTCGTCTTATGGTAATATCCTTGCTTTTGCACAGGGAGATCAATTTCACTGATTATCTGTAAGAGACAGTTAAGACCTCGTTTAGCCATTCATACAAGTCTCGATTTATGGGACAATTGATTGCGCTACCTTCGCACGGTTAGGATACCGCGGCCGTTAAACGTTGTGTCACTGGGCAGGCATCACCTTCAATACTCGATTGGCTGAAGGCTATGTTTTTGGTAAACAGTCGGGCCTTGGGTTTGCCTAGTTCCTTTTACAGATTTTAATCTTTCTGGCGGGCGCTCCTGAGTTGGTATAACAGGGTGGTTTAATACTTTTGTCTAGTGGAAGTAGAGGTATAGGTCTGGTCTGTTAATAATGTTGGATGTAAGTTTGCGCCTAAGAGGGGGATTTCCTAGTTACTCATTTTAGCATTAATTCTTCTATAAGCATAGATTAGCCTGTTAGTGGGGAGGGAGTCATTTTATTGTTGGATTTTTATAGATAGAGCTGTGACGCACTCTTTACTGGTGGCTGCTTAAAGGCCCACAATTTATTAGGGGTAGTGTTATTATCCTCTGGTGGAGGTTGTTTTCTTTTTTAAAGGGGCTGTACCCCCTTTAAATTGCTCTTGAGTTGTTTCATTAAGGTTATAATTGTCCTGGAGGGTAATGATCAAGAGGGAACTTAGATTCGTTTCACAGGCAACCAGCTATCACCCAGCTCGGTTGGCTTTTCACCTCTACTAACAAGTCATCCCACTCTTTTGCAACAGAGACGGGTTCGCTCACGGAATAGCTGCTTGTAAGTAGCTCGCTTGGGTTTCGGGGTGGCAAGCTTAAATTCATTTTGCTTGGTTATTTCTTGCTAAATCATGATGCAAAAGGTACAAGGGTTAATCTTTGCTATTTATTGCTCTATTTTTCATTATTATTTCATCTTTCCCTTACGGTACAAGGTCTCTATCGCGCCAGAGTGTCTTTTCTATCACCTATACTAAGTTTAGAAAATGTTTTAATTTGTGGTTTAGAGTGAGTTTTTGTAATTAATGTTTAGGTTAAAGGGTCGGGCTAGAGTAGGCTTCAAGACGATCTAGCGGGTGGTAGATATCTTTCAGGTGTAAGCTGAATGCTTTTAGTTTTAGCTACGTCTTGGTATGCTAAGTACACCTTCCGGTACACTTACCTTGTTACGACTTACCTCATCTTCAGCTTAGGATTAGTATTAAAATATTATGAATAATGTAGCTTGTGAGGAGGGTGACGGGCGGTATGTACGTGCCCCAGGGCCAGTTTAAAGAGGGCATATATTGTCCCGCTTTACTGCTAAATCCGCCTTCGGGGGGCGGTTTCATACCCCCTTCCGTGAATTTGTCTATTGTTAGAAAATGTAGCCCATTTCTTCCGTCCCGTGGGCTATACCTCGACCTGTCTTATTAGCGGGTTTAGGCTATTGTGTTCGCTGTTGAACTCTCAGAGGAGGTGAGCTGGCGACGGCGGTATGTAGGCTGTTTTATGGCAAGGGACGGTCGGGTGTTAACGTGGGTTATCGATTACAGAACAGGCTCCTCTAGGTGGGTTTAGGGCACCGCCAAGTCCTTAGAGTTTTAAGCGTTTGTGCTCGTAGTTCTCGGGCGGATGCTTTAGTATATAGAAAGCATCGAGATTTAGGGCTAAGCATAGTGGGGTATCTAATCCCAGTTTGTGTCTTAGCTTTCGTGGGATTAAATTAATCAGGGTCACTAAGGTCTATGAAGGTCTTAGGTACATCTTGAGCTTATGACAGCTTGGTTGCACTTCGGTCTTAGTTGTTATGATAACATGATACCACTCTTTACGCCGCATGCAGTTAATTTGGGTCTCTTGTATGACCGCGGTGGCTGGCACAAGATTTACCAACCCTTGAATTGCTATAACTAAGTCAAGTTTTCACTTATTGCTTAATGTTAATTACTGCTGAGTACCCGTGGGGGTGTGGCAAAGCAAGGCGTCTTGGGCTACAATGGTGTGCCTGATACCTGCTCCTTTTTTCTTTAATAGGAGATTCAAGGGCATTTACACTGGGGCGCGGATACTTGCATGTATATATTTAGCAAAAATTAACGGTAAGGTTAGGACTAAGTCTTTTGTCTCTGGGTGTGCGTGACGGCCATCTTGGCATCTTCAGTGCCATGCTTTGGTTAAGCTACAGTGAC